AAAAAGAATAGATAGTAGGAATTCTCTTATCCCATTCGGAAAGATATCATCTCATAATTATCTATGGCTGTTTATGTCTCTAGCATGACCACTTGATAAAATGTGGAGGAAAGTAGGACAAATGGCCGATACTACTGGAAGGATTCCTCTTTGGATAATAGGTACTGTAGCCGGTATTCTTGTGATCGGTTTAATCGGTATTTTCTTTTATGGTTCATATTCCGGATTAGGTTCATCCCTGTAATAATTGGATGAACTGAGTTGTAGACATGAAAGCATAAGAACTCAACGGGATCCCCCTCGAATCAGACAAGGAAAGAGGGGGTAAGTCCCGTTGAGTTCTTAATAATCATAATATTTTTTTTTTTAGAGATGTTTCAAAAACCTCCACCTTTTCTGATGATGTTTTTAAAAAATGAACTTCGTTAATTGATTCAGAACATCTGTTACTCAATAGTATCTGTCAATACTTAAAACAAAGAAGGAATCACTCGATTTACCCTTTTTGGATGACTCACAATTCTATATAAATAGAATATATTTCTATCAATCAGATATCATGCAAACCCTTTCCATACTAATAGAATAGAACCTTACTCCATTTAATCTAATAAATATTTAATCTAATAAAAGTGAAATTTTTATTTTATAAGTTCGTTGAAATTGAAGAAGTTCTATATTGCTCAATAAATTGACCTATATTTATTTGTCCACTACCACTATGTTACGTAAGAAATCTAAAAAAGGGTTATGATAAAATAAACCTATATATAAAAAAAAAAAAAAAAGGAAAACTACAAATATCCATTTTTTACGAACGGGATCGAGAATCTTTATTAATTCGACACAAGAAAGGGTTGGGTAAAATTCCGTTTCTTGTGTCAAGGATTAGGAGACGAACAATCTCCCCTAAAATCCTTTGTTCCTCTCATTTATACTTTGGTTTCTATTCTCCGCTTATTTATCTTTTGTTTTGATTCTAGTCAAATAGAAAACTATTGATTCATTCTATATCATACCGTTTCAATTTGGATTGAAAAAACAAATAAATAAAGAAGAGTTAAGTAAAACAGTCGCCTTCACAATATACTATGACCAGGAATGCGGTATTAAGTAATTCCCGAAATCCGGTAGAATAAAGAATATAAATAAGCAAAATTTTTTTGATCATACATAATTCCCAACAAAAATTTGTTTATTTTTAGAGCTTGATGTTGATAAATCCGCAGATCTAGAAATTCATTTCGGACAATTGAACCTTCTCAAACTGTTTCTTTTTAAGAACCAAAAAGATTTGTGCCAAAATAACAGATGCCAAGAAGAGCAAAAGACCTTGGACACGTAATGGATCTTGAAGTACTATTTCCGCATCTCCCTGACCAAATCCACCCACATTAGGATTACTCGTTAATGGTTGATCAAGTTTGATGGATTCGCCCTCTGAAACAAGAAGTTCCGGTCCTGGAGGGATAATATCAACCACTTGACGTCCATCCGATGCATCCGCTATGGTTATTTCGTACCCCCCTTTTTCTTTTCGTATTATTTTGCTTACTATACCTGCTGCTGTAGCATTATAAACATTATTGTTACTCTTGCTCCCGTCGGGATAAATCTGACCCCTTCCCCTGTTCCCGCCTACATATATGGGATATTTTAAGAAGTGCACATCTTTCTTAGTAGCGGGGTCCGGGGAAAGAATAGGAAAGGTGATTTCACTATATTTCTGACCAGGAACCGGACCTATCACAAGAATATTTTTTTTAGTGGGACGATAGCTCTGAAAAGACAGATTTCCTATCTTTTCTTTAATCTCGGGCGAAATACGATCGGGAGGGGCTAATTCAAACCCCTCGGGTAAAATAAGAACAGCCCCGACATTCAAAGCTCCTTTTTTACCATTAGCAAGAACTTGTTTCAGTTGCAGATCATAAGGAATTCGAACAACTGCTTCAAATACAGTATCAGGAAGTACCGCTTGTGGAACCTCGATATCCACGGGTTTATTAGCTAAATGGCAATTGGCACATACAATACGGCCAGTCGCTTCTCGTGGATTTTCATAACCCTGCTGTGCAAAAATGGGATATGCATTTGAAAGGGGTGCCTGGGTTAGTATATATATCATGAGCGATACGGAAATGGATCGAGTAATCTCTTTCTTTATCCAAGAAAAGGTATTTTTAGTTTGCATGGTCCAATCATTGATCCCGAAAATTTCTACAATAAAATTAGGTAGGTCGCTACTATAGTTCCCTATCTATAATTTTGCTATTTACTTAAATATTAAATAAAAATAATTTTACTGGAATATTGGAGGAATCCCTTGGATGGGTAGTAAGTACAATTTTGAATGTTTTGCTTATGTACAAAGTAACAAATATTATAATTGGATCGTTCGATCACTTTTCAGTCATTCATTGAATGATAAATCACTACAAGTGAAGGAGATACACGATTTAAATAACGAAAGATCCAATATTTAAAAATTGTATCTAAAATGACTGGAAAAGTAGAAACAAGACCGGATATAATTTGATCATTATGAGCAAATCCAAAATCTTTGTAGACAGAGCCAATCATTAATTCCCAACCGTGGGGCGAATGGAATCCTATACATAAATCAGTTAATAAAAGAATAGAAAAAGCTTTTATTGTGTCGCTTAAGTTGTATAGGAATTCTTGAAACCAAGAGTTAAGAATAACAAGTTCTTCATTACCTAGAATAGAATAACCACTTAGAATACCGAAACAGATTATATTTGTCGAGAAGTGTAAAATTGTATGGATGCGATCCTCGTTGTGCATCTTGATCAATTGGATCGTTTCTTTGTAGATTTCGATGCGAGGCTTTTGTAAATGTGTTTCCGGGTATTCCTTTATCATTTCGTCCAAACGTAAGAGTTCCTCTAAGTCTATGAATTCTTTTAGAATACTCTTTTCTTGAATATCATTCAAAAAAATTTCGGATTGCCTAGTATTCCACCAATTAGTAAACCAAGATTCCAGACTTTTATTAAATGAGAGAGAGATCCACCAAGGCAAAAATACTATAGATGCAAGATATAGAAGGGAAATTAATACTTTCTTTTTTGCCATTTTTTCGTCTGTGAATTTAAATTAATGAATTAATGAACGCACCTCATTCGTCGACTCTATATGATACTAATATTTCTATCAAGCATAAGTTCTATTACAAGTCATCGATGTATTTCCGGATTTTTTTGTGATTCAGTACAGCGGTTAGTCCTTGAATTTAGAAAGAATATAGAATAAGAAAGAGCCCTCTTCAAATTAATAGTAGTCGGATTTCGAGACGAAAGAACGCCCGTTCTATCAAAATATCAAATATTTAGAAAAAAAAATTCTTTACTTTATGATGAAATGTTTTGTTTTGATATATGATGAATCTATCATTTAGATTTGTTACTGAATTGAGTTAAGTGGATTTACATACGCATAAAAAAAATTGTGGACATAAACAATTTAGTTTTAGAATTGTTTCATATACGTTTGCTTTGGCTCGAGTAAGCGTTCTGAAGAAACTTCAGTTAAGTTATGCTATAGAAAAAAAGATGATTCTTGAGTTTTTTATCTCTTGCAAAGTATTCATTCTCCAGTTCCTTTTTTCAAAATACTTCAATTGGTACACGCAAGAAATAGGCCAATTCAGCAGCTTTTTGCTCAATCTCTCGTGGAGTAAAATTCTCATCAGTACGAGTCAAGGGAATGGCTCCTTGTCCTTTTATTTCCATATAAAGGACACGACGAGCATAAATACCCTCTTTAATTTCTATTCTGATGGACTGAATGTCTTTCATAAGGAATCGGAGGAATATGCGACGATTTTTTCCAGGAAATCCCCAACGAAAAATACACACTATGCCCTCTTTTATATCGAATCGATCATAACCACTACCTACATTCCACGAAATTGTGCACCACAAATAGGAGCTAATAAAAAGACCTGCGATCCCATAGAAAGACATCACGATACCTTGTGGAAAAAAAATTATTTGCTGAGAAGGAAATAAAGATATAAAATTCCTACCAAAATAACTGGACGTTCCAACCAATAAAAACCCTAATGAACCTAAAAAAAGAATAAAGGCCCAACAGAAATTACTCGTTTTTCGAGACCCCGCTATAAGTTCTACCCATATACGTTCTGATCGCCAACTCATACTCTAACTAGACCTAGTTGCATTTTATTGGAATTGGGAGAATAACAAAAATAATTTTTTTTTACTTTTTTTTGTTTCCGAAGTAACTCTCATCAACCAGCACTATTATGATGTGAACCTTTAGGGATAATTCATCGAATTTCTTAGATCCAAACTAAAATAATAACATCCCTTTCATATGATTTCCTAATACATATAGATATATTGACTTTCCATTTCAGAAATTCTCCCCGATCCCGATCTATTTGAAAATAGTTATAATTCATTTATCATGTTTACACATACATAAGAGCTTATGCCCGAAGGAAGCCGCATATTATACCATATTTTACTAAATAGATATCCGTGTTATGATCCAAGTAAGTCTTGAAAAAAAAAAATATATATATATAAGATTTGTCCTTGTTGTATCTAAAAAATCTTGTTTTTTTGAACATAAAGAGATAAAGAAGCCATTGCAATTGCCGGAAATACTAAGCCCACTAAAGGCACAAAAATGGAGGGTAGACTGTTGAGAGTTATCATAGAATGGGTACCTCGATTTAATATTTGTACCTGTTATTTATTGTTATATTTATTGTTTTATATTTGATCCTTATATTGTTATAAAGATATTTTATAATTCATATATAATTGTTATATTATACTAAGTATACCTAAGTGAGTATATATATACTTAATAGGGATAGGGAGTCTATAAGTATATGTTTTAAGAAATATATATTAATTAATAAAATACAATAAATATATAAATAAATGGACCTATTCATCTTTCTACATGTTTCTAATTCATCTTTCTACATGTTTCTACATGAA